AAGGAAATCTAGAATAACAGGAACATTTAAATAAGTTTGATTCTTCATTGGATCATAAAATCCCACCTTTCTAAGATCTTTTCCTTCTCTTCGGGATCGAACATCAATTGCAACGATTCGATAGACGGCTCATTAGGATAGATGTAGATCAACAATACCCCCCCTAGAACCGTATAGGAAGTTTTCTCCTCGTACGGCTCGAGAAAAAATGATTTGATTCGACATTTTGTCTATGTATGCAATTCTAATAAATAAAATGACAAATCGGCCTATAAAATAAATTAGACTATGATTTCAGTCTTTTTTTTTCTTCTTGAAAATGAAAAAGAAACCACTCGTACTCATAACTCAAGTTGGCTAACTCTCAACTAGCTCAAAGGAAAAATCCTTAGTAAATTTCATTTATTGAGTGGTCTTTACCCCCTTTTGTTTCTCTCGTTTCAAATTCTATTTGGAGTCTTTAATCTGATCCAGTTATTGAGACTAGCGAGACAATTAAAACGGTGTTTCCTTGTTCTTAGATCCTTTATTCTTATTTTTAATCATTGGGTTTAGACATTACTTCGGTGCTTCTTAATCCTTTCAAAATGGCAGCAACATACCCTTTTTTTGATTTCTTTCTATCAAAGAATCCTATGGACAGTTGATTCACGAGTGATACACTTTGAATCGAAAAAGTTGGATAAATTCCAACAAGCTTTACTTTCGAATTGAAAACTTGCTCGACTTGGATGCTTTCGATTTCTATATATGGAAGATACATTTACGAAGTTGTTCCGATTTATTGGCATTAACCCTAGATCCTTGCCCCCGAGAAATTAATTAATCCTTTCTACTCGAGCTCCATCGTGGACTATTTACAACCCAACAAAAATCGAGTGTAACAGAACAAACAATGTCGAGCCAAGAGCACCCTCATTCCTAGATAAATCGAAAATGGTGGATGTCAAAATCCACAACGGATCGTGTCCTTCAAGTCGCACGTTGCTTTCTACCACATCGTTTCAAACGAAGTTTTACCATAACATTCCTCTAATTTGGAACCGGTATGGAATTGATTCAATCATGGAATCATGAATAGTCATTGGTTCGGTTGTACATCGACATCGTAATCTAGACTTTTTCTTCTATATATGATATGTGGAACGGTTTTTCTGAAAAAGTCTTAGCAAGAAAACATCTTTAACATACATAAATAATATATAGAAATAGAAAGAAATAGAAATATATAAACGAATACTTAATCTGCATCTTCAAGTGACTGACTAGGATTGATTAAAGGATTTCTTACTTTTTAAGTACCGAAGATTCCACTTACAAGGAATCATTAAAAAAATTTAGTAAAAATAGTTCTGTTTCCTATTTATTTAATTTGAATAAAATTGAACAATGATTAAGTATCACGTTTGATCTTCATAGCAAGATAAGTTTTTCTTTTTTAATTGACTCATCACTGATTTAATTTAAAATAGATCAAAGAAAAGAAGAAAGAAATACCATTTTTTCCAAGATGGATAAAAAAATGATGTAAGTTCAAATTGGAATCTTTATTCTGTTCATCTGATTACGAAAATGAAAATTGAAAAAAAAAATAGAAAATAGGGAGGGTTTTTCATATCTATCAGATAGACTAGTTGTCACTGTTATAGATATTCTATAATTCGAATATAGAATTTAAATTATTTAAGGGATCACAAATCTTTTTTACAAAAACCCAAAAATTTTTGTCATTAAAATAGAACGATACATATCATATAAGCGATACATTTCCTTATTTTCTATATATTTTGTTTAACATGGGATTGAGTAATATTTCAATAATCGACTCTTGTCATAAAGTGAATAAAAGGGATAGGATAAATTGAATAAAAGGGATAGGATAAATCAACCCTGCCTCAATCGGTACATAGATTTCCAATTTTTCATTAGAGCCAAACACTAAATACCTAAATAAAACGAGATTCAAAGAAAATATATTTCTATATGTTATGGAACTTGATCAGTTGTTAATGATATTCAAACAGACACAGATATTCAAATTAATGCGGATTAACTCCGCCTACTTCTTTCTATGGGAATAATGGAGCATAAAAAATGGATATGCTCTGGGACGGAAGGATTCGAACCTCCGAATAGCGGGACCAAAACCCGTTGCCTTACCACTTGGCCACGCCCCATTTCAATTTCTAATTTACACTAAGAAACAATAATATTGATATTGGTTCTTTGTCAACTACAGTCCGAATATCTATAGAATAGATTGGTACTAGAATTTTTATACATATAGATATAGAATTCAACTAAATTTATTGATCATTACATAGAATTCAATTAAGATATTGTATGAAAGTATGATTTCTTCTATTCTCCTTTGAGAATTGGAGGATTTTTAATTGGGTGGGTTCAAAGAAAAAGAAGGATTTTTTGTATACCTTACTTACTTTCTTCCTTTTTCCTTATATCAAAAACTCAATCAAAATGCAATTATCTCCAAGAACAAAATGTCTGTTATGCTTAATATCGTTAGTTTAATCTGTATTTGTATTAATTCTGCCCTTTATTCGAGTAGTTTTTTCTTCGGCAAATTGCCCGAAGCCTATGCTTTTTTGAATCCAATCGTAGATGTTATGCCAGTCATCCCTCTGTTTTTTTTTCTCTTAGCTTTTGTTTGGCAAGCTGCTGTAAGTTTTCGATGAGATCCTTAATATCCTAGAAAATGAAAATGCATGATTTCTTCTAGAAAACATTGTAACAATTGATAAAATCAGATAAGTTTTAGAGTATGAACCCTCGATTCGCACATTGAAATTCTCGGCTCGCCGCCATAAATCTGGCTTACTCCCATTTCCTCATTTTTTACCCCTTTTCCAGCAAAAGACCATAACCCTATTAGGGTCTCCCACAATATCTAATTTGGATTGGATATGAAAGAAATTTTTGTTAATGAAATAGAAATGAATTTGTGACAATTCATTTCTATTTCTAGAAAAAAACCATTTCTTGGTGTCAAATATAGGATATATGGTAGAAAAATGGAAGATCTATTCTCTTTTTTTTTCCAAAAAACCATCTTGGAGATTGTGTAATGCTTACTCTGAAACTCTTCGTTTATACCGTAGTGATATTTTTTGTTTCTCTCTTTATCTTTGGATTCCTATCTAACGATCCGGGACGTAATCCTGGACGTGAAGAATAAAAGTCGAAGGGTTTTCCTTGGTTCATTTTCGAATTTTCTTAGGATTTTATCTATTCCACATCTATTCCACACGTTTAACTAAGATTTAAAAAATTTGAAAAAAAAAATCAAGTCATCAACGGAAACGGAAAGAGAGGGATTCGAACCCTCGGTACGAATAACTCGTACAACGGATTAGCAATCCGACGCTTTAGTCCACTCAGCCATCTCTCCCAATTGAAAAAGAGAATTACTACATTACACATAATGGAAGAAGTCTTTCTCGCTCTTCTTTCTTTATTATATATATATAGAGAGATATCCACAAATCAGGAATTTCCTTTATCTATAAAGAGGGGCTCGAACGTGCCAACAATCGAACTAAAGAAAAATAAGGAAGACCTCCTTGTGTTGATTTTGTTCGAAGGGCCCTTCTTATTCTGATGGCCTGGCCTGGTCAGTACCTAGCCGGGCCCTTTTTTTTTGTTCCAACGAATTCGAAATTTTAGATATATTATAGATATAGATAAATAACGATTTATCTGATTAAAAAAAAAATATAGTTGTTTTTTTATTATATTATTCAATTGATATATTCAAATATATTCAATTGAATATCTTATATTCAAGCAACCACAAAAAGAAGAAAGACTATTTACATCCTTTATTCTTGTTCTATTTTTATTTTACGAACTAAAAAAGAAACTATCGATTCTGCCCACAATGCATTTTTCTGTTATGATTTTCGTCTTTTTTTTTTTTATCCGTATCTATCTTCTTCAGCAAAAGAGAAAACTTTAGTTATTTATTAAATTTTCATATTAAATTAAATGAAGCCTTTTTGCCAAATCTCATTAAATTTGGATCTCCCCACGAAAAAGTTCAACACTCTAAGTTTTCTAAGTTTGATGATTCTTTGATGATCCGATATTGATCTTCATCATGCTCAATTATCTTGTTCGACAAAAGGTCCGTTTGTATACAATAATCATTTGTAGCGGGTATAGTTTAGTGGTAAAAGTGTGATTCGTTCTATTAACCCCTTAATAGTTAAAGGGTCTTTCGGTTTTAGTCATATTCCGATCAAAAACTTTATTTTTTAAAAGGATTTAATCCTTTATCTCTCAATGAGAAATTCGAGAAAAAAATACACATTCTCGTGATTTGTATCCATGAGTCAGTTATAAATTGAAAAGTTGGATTATGAAATTGCGAAACATAATTTTTGAATTGGATCAAGACTTCCAATTGAATAAGTATGAGTAAAGGATCCATGGCTGAAGATAGAAAGTCAATTTCTAATCGTAACTAAATCTTCCATTTTTTTCTTTCTAAAGAAAGAAATTGAAGCAAAATAGCTAGTCAACGATGACTTTGGTTTACTAGAGACATCGGCATATTGTTTTAGCTCGGTGGAAACAAAATCCTTTTCCTTAGGATCCTCTCAAATAGAAATAGAGAACGAAGTAATTAGAAAGATTGTTAGAATCACCTTCTTCTAGAAGGATCATCTAGAAAGCAATTCATTTTGTTTGTATTCAGACAAAAAGCTGACATAGGTGTTATGGGTCTCATTTTATTCATTTTGTTCACATCTTAGATCTAGGAATTGACTCATCTTCCATAAAGGAGCCGAATGAAACCAAAGTTTCATGTTCGGTTTTGAATTAGAGACGTTCAAAGCGATGAATCGCCGTCGACTATAACCCCTAGCCTTCCAAGCTAACGATGCGGGTTCGATTCCCGCTACCCGCTTATTTCCCTTTTTCTAAAGATTCTATTAGAATTCTATTATAGAATATAGATAATATATTATTATTAGGCT